CAAAAAGTTCACGCCCTTCTTTATCTCTAAAGATAGGGTGTCCTAACCACCCAACAGCTATTCCATCCCCGTTGTCCATTGAACCCGCTCTGAACAATCCCCCTTTTGCAGGATTATTGCCGATGTAATCATAAAAAGCCAATTTTTCAGGAATTTTAGACCAAGCTTCAGATAAACTTTGATTTTCAGCTAGTCCGGCACCGACTCTTCTATATATTTCTTGTTGGAAGTATCCTTGATCCCATTGATAACGAGTAGGACCAAATAATTCAATCGGGGTAGTTGCCGAGCCATACCACATAGTTCCAGCAACTACAAAAGCTGCAAAAAAGACAGCAGCGATACTACTGGAAAGGACTGTTTCAATATTTCCCATACGCAATCCTTTGTATAGACGTTGGGGTGGACGGACACTAAGATGGAATAGGCCCGCCAATATACCCAAGGTTCCCGCTGCAATATGATGAGAGGCTATTCCTCCCGGAACAAAAGGATCAAAACCTTCCACACCCCACGCTGGATTTACAGATTGTACCTTTCCGGTTAGTCCATAAGGATCGGATACCCATATTCCAGGACCATACAATCCTGTTACATGAAATGCGCCAAAACCAAAGCAAGCCAACCCTGAAAGAAATAAGTGAATTCCAAAGATTTTTGGCAAATCCAAAGAAGGTTTTCCTGTACGTTCATCAGTAAATATTTCTAGATCCCAATACACCCAATGCCAGATAGCTGCCAAAAAGCACAAGCCAGAAAACACAATATGTGCACCGGCCACACCTTCGTAACTCCAAATACCCGGATTCGTTATAGTCCCCCCTGTAATATTCCAACCGCCCCATGAATTTGTTATTCCTAAACGAGTCATGAAGGGTATAACGAACATACCTTGTCTCCACATCGGATCAAGAACTGGGTCAGAGGGATCAAAAACTGCTAATTCGTAGAGAGCCATCGAACCGGCCCAACCAGCAACCAGAGCTGTATGCATTATATGGACAGAAATCAAACGACCGGGATCGTTCAATACGACAGTATGAACACGATACCAAGGCAAACCCATGGAAAAATACCCCTTTATCAATGAAAAATAGACACTATGTAACTTTATTGCACTGGAAAAAACTATACTATGGACCCTCCTTTTTGAATGGATTCTCTCAGAGAAAGGATTAATATTTGTTATATTCTTTGAGTAAGAATGTCTTTTAGTAATAATGGAACAATTTTGTTCGTAGGAACAAAAAGAAGCAGATCTATTCTACACCCGATAAGTATCAATACGCAATGGTACGGGATTGATCGCGCTTTCGCTTTATATGAGTGACTACATCTATATTTATTCATCATTCAATCTATATTTGTTCATCATTCAAAAGACCCATTATGTAAAAAATTTCCTTTCTTTATTCTGTCTTCCTTTTTTATAAACTTATTCAATCTATGGATAAAATAGGATAGGATATTAAAGTAAAATCAAAAATATTATATTATTAAGACAAGTAAAATCAAAAATATTATATTATTAAGACAATAAACTTAAAACTTATTATTACGCTTTCACATTAAAGTGAGATATAGTACTCAATTTTTCTTTCATTTAATGCCTATTGGTGTTCCAAAAGTACCTTTTCGAAGTCCTGGAGACGAAGATGCATCGTGGGTTGACATATAGTGCGACTTGTCAGATATATTGGGTCATACGGTATTTCCCCGTTCTCTTTCCCGATCGAGATATCCTCTCTTTCGCCCAAGAAAGATTGATTGAATTATCAAAAATTTGGAGCGTGAAATGCAATGAAGTGAAATTAAATCTATTTTTGAATTTAAAGAGGGTATACAGATTAATATTATCAATTAGAATAATTTATGGTTGTCTTGGTTAAAGCAATAAAATGAAGTATGCAGGCTCCGTTTAGAAAAAAACAAATTGGTAATATATCTACAATTTCTATTTATAAATTAGAAATAGAATATGATATAAAAAGAAGTGATCTCAAACTGTTACTAAATCGAGTAATATAATAATGCATTGAATATTAAATATTTGGTGAGAGACATGAAATAAATTGAAAAAAAAAAGTCATAGCAAAAAGATGTGGTATTGAGGCATTTGTCCTATATGTGCAAATCAAAATCGGGCGGATCTTTACTCGGAGTAGAACATAAACCTAAAAGAATTGAAAAAGACCATTCAGGAACAAGAAAATTACATCGTGATTTGGATTTCGATGAAACAATACATCAATGAGAGGTTAGTCCGATAAGTTTAGTGAATTATTTTTTTTTTTTTTTTCTATATTATATATTATACTATATTATATTATAGAAATATATATAAATTATATATAAATATAAATAGAAACAGGCCAAAATTAATCTTTCTTTAAAAATATTAATCTTTCTTTAAAAATGAAAGAAAAAGCCCCTTTGTTTTGTTACAAATTAGACAGAGCCTGCTATGAAAAAAGAAAGAAAGAAAGCTAGAATCTATACATTGATTCTTTTTTTTCGCAATTTGCGTTGAACCGTATGCGTCAAAAGATGCATGTACGGTTCATAAGGGATACAATTTTATCCCAATCAACCGACTTTATCGAGAAAGATTACTTTTTTTAGGCCAAGAAGTTGATAGCGAGATCTCGAATCAACTTATTGGTCTTATGATATATCTCAGTGTAGAGGATGATAACAAAGATCTGTATTTGTTTATAAACTCTCCGGGCGGATGGGTAATACCAGGAATGGCGATTTATGATACTATGCAATTTGTGCAACCCGATATACAGACAATATGCATGGGATTGGCCGCTTCTATGGGATCTTTTCTTCTAGCCGGAGGAGAAATTACCAAACGTCTAGCATTCCCTCACGCTTGGCGCCAATGAGTTTTTTATTTGATAGAAAAAAGAGGACTATGCCTTCGCGATATATGAAATATGAATATTTTAGTAATAATAGCATGGCACTTCGAATTCGATATCATTTTTTTTTTTCAAAATCCTTACATTATGTATCGAAGGAGTAGTATGAGATAAGGTTTTTTTTTTTTCAAATTATATCTGATATATCAGGAGACCCATTTTAGCGTCACAAACCTTTTTTGTTTTCACACTGAAGAACTCTTAAAACTATTTACTTTATATAAAGTATACAAAATTCATTTTTTTTTTTTTTACTTATGAAAAAAAAAAAAAAAGAAACTTTGGGATTGCTAAATAACAGACAAAATAAATATATATATATATAAAGCAACGGAACCATCATAGTATTTTTAAAATACTCAAAAAAAAAGAAGGGTGGTTATTGGATCATTTACCTATGTGAAAAGGTAAAAGTGAATTCCATTATAGAGCCGTATGCAATGTACAAAAAATGCCTGTACGGTTGTTCAATTCTATCTTTTTTCTTATTATTTTATTATATTATTCTTTATCTCTTCGACTTTCATTATGCGAGATAGAGTAACCATTTAGTATGTTGTATCATTTATCATCAGGGTAATGATCCATCAACCTTCTAGTTCCTTTTATGAGGCACAGACGGGAGAATTTATCCTGGAAGCGGAAGAACTACTAAAGCTACGTGAAACCATCACAAGGGTTTATGCACAAAGAACGGGCAAACCCTTATGGGTTGTTACCGAAGACATGGAAAGAGATGTTTTTATGTCAGCAACAGAAGCCCAAGCTCATGGAATTGTTGATCTTGTAGCAGTTGAATAAAAAATAACAAGGATTTCACGCAAATCTGCTATTTTATTTTCTTACCCAGTGTACTATATATAAGATTCAATTAATCTATTAATATAGAAATGATTCATAATTATCCGGTTAGGATCGATCTAAACCAGCCCATTATGTATATGATTCAACATGCCAACTATTAAACAACTTATTAGAAACACAAGACAGCCAATCAAAAATGTTACGAAATCCCCCGCTCTTCGGGGATGTCCTCAGCGACGAGGAACATGTACTAGGGTGTATGTGCGACTCGTTCCGATCGTGGGCTAGGCCAAAAGTAAAGAAAACAATTGATCCAGTATCCACGATCAGTACCAGTGAATAGGATAGAATGGAAGAGCACCATTCACTACCTAAAAATTTATAAAAATAAAAAAAAAAAAAATCTCTCATATTCTTCTATTGTGGTATCAAATTTATGGTTTCCTTTGGTAAAAAAAATCCAATCATTTCCAGTTTTAATTTAAGACGATAAAGAATTCCCCATTGGTAGCAAATGGTATCCATTAAGCAGGGAAATCCTATTTAAAAAGCAGAAAGATTATACTCTTACTTTTAACTCTTACAAGAACGGATTAACAGGGTCAGCTACTCAGCCAATTTTCATAATTAAATACCGTTACTGTATAGGTGGGTCTCCTTGTGAAAGACCTATTACTGGATAATTATGGGTAGAGCAAAAGAGTGTGAACTGTACAAGTTAACAATAACATTGATTAAATGAAGGAAGGGGCTCCGGTGTATAGAGAGGACCTCACCGTTTAAGAAGTAACCATAGAAACGATGGAACCCACTATAACCATTTATATTTACTACTTTATTTAGTATGTTTTTTTTGATACCTAGTATCAATACAATTTCTTATTTCGAGGTGAAAAGCCTAGAAAAAAAAAAAAAGAAAAAATCGTGGTCAGGAAGGTTATAGTAGCAAAAGCCATTGGAATTTTTTTTTATACATTGGAAAAATCCGTTTTGTTATTAATAGACTAGGAAAGGGGACAGAAATAACTGAAAGAAAAGAAATCAATTAGTTATTAATCAAAGTTTCATTTATTCAATGACCAGAATTAAACGAGGATATATAGCTCGAAGACGTAGAACAAAAATTCGTTTATTTGCATCAAGCTTTCGAGGGGCTCATTCAAGACTTACTCGAACTATTACTCAACAGAAAATAAGAGCTTTGGTTTCGGCTCATCAGGATAGAGGTAGGCAAAAGAGAGATTTTCGTCGTTTGTGGATCACTCGGATAAATGCAGTAATTCGAGGCAATAAAGTATACTATAATTATAGTAGGTTAATACACAATTTGTACAAGAAGCAGTTGCTTCTTAATCGTAAAATACTTGCACAAATAGCTATATTAAATAGGAATTGTTTTTATATGATTTCCAATGAGATCTTAAAATAAGATAAGAAATTGGAAAGAATACATTGGACTATTTAAAACGGAGTTCCCTGGAGAATGAACTCCGGGAAGGTAGAGTAGAACTTAGTATGATAAAATAGGATAACATGATAAATTCGTCACAATGAACAAACACGTTCAATAAAAAACGATTTATTCTCCCAATTCTTTTTTTTTTTTTGAGTCAATTGAAGAGCAAGCCTATTTATTTTTAGTTCTAAGACCAGTAGTTCTAGTGGTCGACCCGCTTCTTTCAAATTGTTTTTCATTATTAAGAAAAGGTAATGAAGATAAAATACGAGCTTGTTTTATAGCAATGGTAATTAATCGTTGTTGTTTTAAGGTCAATCTATTCACCCGTCTAGATAATATTTTTCCTTGTTCACTAATAAATCGACTAATTAAACTCATGTTTCTATAATCAATTCGATCCCCCGATTGTATCGGGGGCAAACGCTTACGAAAAGATCGCTTGGATTTAAGAAAGAGTCGCTTGGATTTATCCATGGTTTTTTTATTCCTTGATTTTTTTATTCCTTGTCTTGAAAAGAAAATCCTAATCAATCCTATTTTGATCGGATCAAAAATGACTTAGAATTAAGAAATAGGATTGTTTATATAAAAATTGTTTATATAAAATATATATATATATATATGTTATATATAACATTATTGTTATATAGAATATGTCGTTTTGCATCTTCCTTGGAAAGCGGACACGCGAACAATCAGTTCGATCTATTTCTTTATCTCCCCATGAATTGTATGTTTGTAACAAGAGGGACAGAATTTTCTCAATTCCAATCGACTAGGCGTATTATGTCGATTTTTTTGAGTAATATATCTGGAAATGCCCATTGATTCCTTTTTAACACGGTTTCGAACACAGTTGGTACATTCCAAAACAACCGTTACTCGGGCATCTTTACCCCTGGCCATGAACCTCCTTTGATTTTTTTGATTGACTCAATTCTTCATTTTCCGATCCGAAGCGAAGAAGAAAGGAAGGAAAAAAATAGAAGTTACTAACTAGAAATCAAATTATGAAAGATTTCGTTGCAATCAAATCAATACAGTAATAATAAGTAATATAATAATTTCTAACTATATTTAGAACAATATTTTATTTTTCATTTAAGTATCTTGTATGATATTGTTGCCACGGCCATCCCATTTCCCCTCTAACTTTATTATTAATTGAATTTTGGCCCGGACACGAGTTCTTAGTTTCAGGGGGGGTGAATCCGCTTTTATTCTTGTCTATTTCTAACTTATTCTAATGAAAAAAAAAAAAGAAGAGAGGGGGAAGGATTAGTGACAAATAGTTGATTGTATCTCTAATCTTCTTCACCCCTTCTCATTTCCAATAACTAAAATGAAAAAAAAGGGAATATCAACGCATCCGGAAATAAACGATTGATCTCTATCAATAAACCTGCTAAAGAACCGAACCATAGAGTACTTACTACGGGTGCCACGGAAAGATATGTTTTTAGATCTCGCATTTTAAATACTCCTTCTTTTTATTCGTTATTGTAATTTTATTCAAATTTGTAATACATAATGGTAATACATATATGACCCGATGTGTATATATATAATTAATGACGGAAATGACGGACCACTTTATTTGGACGAATAATCTTAATTCAAATTGAAATGTACAACGATTCAGTAGATGTTCCTTTTTTTAAAACAAAAAAATGCGCCCCTTTCTATCTGAGAATTCCCGAAAATATATATATTTTTACGAGGGGGTTCTTATTTAGTATATACGTACTATTATATGGTATATAATACTAAAAGACGAAATGGCAAGATAATTTGTGTCTCTCAATGGAAGAAATAAGGATGTGGAAAACAAGAAAGAGATTCTCTACAATGACACTCTAGACCAATTGAAAGGGATGTAGCGCAGCTCGGTAGCGCGTTTGTTTTGGGTACAAAATGTCACGGGTTCAAATCCTGTCATCCCTACCTATTACTTATCTTATGAGCAGTAACGAGGGATCAATTGAGATTGATTAAAATTGGATATACATAATCAATCTTCATTTTTTTTTTATTCTATAATTCTATCTATATAGTATATAAATACAAAATGGATTGGGTTAAAAAGTATTATTTGTGATAATAAAGCGCTCTTAGTTCAGTTCGGTAGAACGTGGGTCTCCAAAACCCGATGTCGTAGGTTCAAATCCTACAGAGCGTGATTATATTCTTTTGTTAGGTCAAAATTATACCGAAAGAATTGAACAGAAATTTGAATTTGACCTCCTACTTGCTTTCTTTAATCTATAGGAGGTCAATAAAAAAAAAGAGATGTTAATTGATCAAAAGTCC